GCGAACTACACTAAGGTGCAGATAAACTCGTTAGCGGGAAGAACAACGACTAGCAGTACGAGGAAATCAGAGAAAAAGGGCAAGTAGGTCGGCTTCAACAAAAAAAAGGCTAGGGTTGCTTTCTCTGTTGGTTGAATCGCCACTAGGTTACATCAGACCTTCGGCTCTCGATTGCTGCTTGATTACCTATGTCGCTTGCGTTAAGCTTTCTTCGCTTTCAGTTCCGCCCCAAATCGTAGCAAAGCGCAGATGCGGTAGCCATTTTTGAAAGCTGCCCGTTAGCTTAGTAGCTGCGAGACCTGTCAAGTTCCGCTCTTCCCACTTGATCCTGCAAGCCTATACTTCTTGCTTTGATGGCTGTCACTGCAATCGTTGGAATTGGTTGGTCGCTTGCTTGATTGGAAGGACTGCCGCTTTTCTATCTTAGCTTAGCTTGACTGATCGTGTAGCAACGAGCTGCTTGAATCTGAAACCCTAAGCATTCAACCCTAAGAAGCATGATCGGCCATTTCCCGATTGAACCAACACAGTGTTCCGCTTCCCCCCCCCCACCTACCTTCCCTGAACGAGCTCTTTCTATCCGTTCCTTTCCCTTACTTCCCTAAAAGCTGGATCTATCTCTTCCTCCGAGTCGTGCCTCACCAAAACTAGTCATTTTCTTACAGTCGTGACATCGCTCCGCCAGACCCAGTGTGGACCAGGAGGGTAGTGACACTTGTCGTTCAAGATAAAGGGGAACGATCCGCTTTGCGAACCACCACCACCACCGTTGATAAGTCTCCTTAACGAAAGAGAAAAGGTCCCCTTACTATACAAGGGGGGCCGAGCGCGAGCTTCGTCCAGAGCTTGACCAGGGGATGGTTGAGTGCGCAAGAAAGAAACTAAAGCAAGAACCAGACCGATCTACCAATCAAATCAGTGAAAAACGCTCTCCATTTTCACTTGGCTTGAAGGCTTACACAAACCAAATCAGTGGAAAAAAAGAATTTCGACAGGACTGAAAGCACCAAGTCGGAAAGAAAGAAGCAAGTGTCGTGTGCGAGTGTGGCTTTCAAGCTTGTCTCCCCGTTGCCTTAAGCCTGGAGACCGGGGGTGCTTAGGACCAGAGGTGCTTGCAGACCGGAGGTCGCGGCAGCTTGCTTGCTAAGGTACGAACTAGTGCTGGTAAATAAACGAACCTGTGAATTCTCGCGGCAGGCGTTTTCGAGGTCTTTGGTCTAGTGAAAGCCTTCCTTCGAAACCAAGTCGTAGTGACGAAAGGAAGGCAGACGCGCAGGTCAGATCAGCCCGCCGCTTCTTTATCTCGTAGTTCCACTTTCAGATCGTGGAGCAACACCAAAAGGAGTGAGCTTTTAGGGTTAGGAAGCGAGAAGAAGAGTGAAGGTCGCCCCTATTAAGTAAGTTCAAAGAATGGCTTGAGTGAAAGCTGGAGTGGCACAAGACAGATTGAAAGCAAAGGGAAGGGAGGCGCTACTTAGCCCTGTCCTTCCTAACCTTCCGAGAGCCTTCCTGACTGGCATTTCAACTGGGCTTGACTAAAGGGGGTTGCCCGGTTCTGATCCTCATTGTACTCGTCTCAAGCTATTAAACAGGCAAAAAGGGGAACAGAGGTCTCCTGAATTATTTTGAGCGAAGAACGGCGATTCCTCAAAGAGAAACCTCCTGACGAAGGTTTCCTCAACACCCTTTCTGCCCATTCATGGAGTTTCACTCGCTACTGGAAAGGCGGAATCACAACATCCAAGCTTTTGTCTGTCAACTCGCCTCTGACTCTGAGCTTGGTCCCTTCCCTTTCCACCCGGTTTTGACGAACCCATTCTTCCCACGCAAATCATGAGGATTGCTTTTTTTTTTCTACGATGATTCAGCTCCCGAACCTGCAAGTTTCTACGCTGAAAAGACAGGTCAACGCTAATTCATGGAGTAAATAGGGAAGGTAGAAAGGCAAAGATTTGTGAAAGGCCAGACAGGTTGTATTGGGGTGGATTAGCTTCCGGAGAAAGAGCAAGGAGCTTACTTACCTAAGAGCTAAAAGGGCAGGGTTGGGAAGGAAGGAGATACAGCTTGAGCTTGAGCGTGGAGCTTGTCTTCTTGACAGGCCTACTTTTCTTTGTTCAACTGGGCTTGTTCGCTTGACGGGTCCTGGTCACTGCTAGTTAGCCCCACGAGACTTGGATAAGATTTTTCAAATTGTCTTTCTCCGATTTCTTCTTCCTCCTCCTTGGTGCTCTTTCCAAACGCTCCTTTAACGGCTTCGTTCGACTTACTTAGACAGATAGAAAGCGGCAGGCGAACTCCGACTTGTTAACAAAAAGCTTTCTCCGACTTCAAAGTTGGATCGACTGGAATTATAAGCTATATGGGGGGCTTGGCTGGTGGACTAGATAGGGACAGGAAAGTGAAAGGACATTAAAAAGAGCCTGAATCCGGTGTGAGGCCTGTGCTTCTTTCTATGTCTATGGAGAGCATGAAAGGCCCTAACAGGGAGCTCCTATGCAAGTTTCGCAGGAAATTGTAGCGAAGGCAAAGCTACTGAAGTAGCTTTGTGCAAGTTGAGTAAGCGATAGCTCACGCAAACGCTATTGAAAGTGAAGTTCAGTAGCCTTTTGATTTGAATGGTGTCTTAGAATCTTTTTTAGCCGAGAGCTTGACCGGGTGAGCCAGCATATAGTGCAAAGCACCTTTTCGGAAAAGTCCAGTTCAAGCAAAGGGAGGACAGAGAGAACTCCATGGATCCTTCCTAGGTCAACGGGCTTTGACTTCGTTGAGCTTCAAAGCATTCCCGCTCCCTTTGCAATCCAATCCCGGAACTACGGCTCCAAAGGATCGTGCAGTGGATGTGTCGGGTTCGAAAGTCTCTCCTCCTGCTGCCGTGTGTTCGTCTCTGCCTGTTCAAAGAGCGACAATCAATGGTCTTAAAGGAGCACCTATCTGCCTGACTTGAAAACAATCCACGCTCCCTCCGATGAATGCTTTTTTGTTCTTGCTTGATTACCGTAGGACTACCGCTGGAAGGCGTTGTCACTGCGACTTGGTGCCTAGTGTGCTCTTCACGGAAAGGAGTGAAACGAGCAAGAAGAGAGAGTCAACCTTAATGTCAGTGATAATAGGGGCGAAGCGAAGAGACAGAATCACATCTGCTTGGCTGGTCGACACAAGCAGGGTCGCTGGGAAGGATACAGATGGGGTCCATTGAAAGCAAAGTCAGGACGAGAAGGGTTGAACGGGAAGAACGGGTTGTGGAGCTTTAGTTCGGCTTGGCTGGTCTTCATGGCATGAAGAACTCGGATTCGACAAAAGAATAAAAAGCATAGCTGTGAGGCTTAACAGATATAGAAAATGGGATCCCACTGATCGCCCTCCAAACAAAACAACCTGATCTGTGTAGGCCAGAAGCCAGAAAAAGCATGATAGCTCGCTTGATCACACTGATCGCTCCGCTTGTCTTCTTGGTGGAAGGGTTCAGGTTCAGTGAAATGAATGAGCGAGAGCTGTTTAAGAAAGAGGCGGAACATCGCTCCCAATCTCAAGGGAAGGGGCAGCAAAGGGAAAACGAGATATTGATTCAGTCGGAGGTAGACTTTTCGATGAGCGGAAGTAGATGCACAATGAGATTCACCCTGGATTGCCCTAATACTTAAGTCAGGCTTAGTGCTCTATATCTGATCTGTCTGTCTCCTATTGTTAGGAGAAATCCCTTCCTTCCTGATCAAATCAACCCGAAGAAAAATAGAAGAAAGCCGAGCTCCTAACTTCTATCGCAGCTTGATTTTTGCTCTTAAGTACTCCTAAGCCCAGCCTCTTCTTTCCCGTTTATATGAAAAAGACCTGCTATGCTAATCTCGTTAGGCCACCCGAACCCATCGCACCTTTGGCAGGAGGAGTTAGAAAGGTGAAAAGAGAACAAGACAAGACCTGCGTATATCGCTCCTGTCTAAGCGAGCGAGACTTTCTCCATTGGACTTTCCATTTGAAGCTCGACTTGTAGCGAGACTCCACTTTAGATCCTGCGAGCTTAGTTTATGAAGAAAATCCTGCCCTTTTTTCTTAGGTAAGTAAGCTGCGGGTCGACAGTACCGGTGGGCTTTGAGCTACCAGAGCAAGGAGATACAGCTTGAGCTTTTCCTTCATGGACCAAGGCGACTCTCGTTAGCTCTACTTGGGCTTAGTGCGATTCGAAACTGGGATTTTCTCTAGCCCCAACGGCGAACGAACAAAGACAACAAGGAGCTCCTTTCTGTCCATTCAAACTGCCCAGGTAACGACAGCTTCCGCCTTCCTTTTCTCTCACTCCTTCGAGAAAAGTAGTAGTACTAGGTGAGCTATCTTCTCTGTCGTCTTATCGACCCACCCTTCTAGTCGATTAACCTTTGTCACCTTTTGAGCTAGAGTGCAGGGTGCTCTTCAGGAATCAAAACCAAACCCATTATAATAGGGCTTTGGAGTCAACAGCTTTTGGTTCATTTCAGTAGCCCGAACGAGAGTCGACTTATTTCATACTAAACCTGACTTCTCACCCGGTAAGGTGGTCCACCCACACTTGAGTGAGCTATCAGGCTCCACACATTTGCCATTGTCACTACTGGCAACCACTTCGTTCGGAAACTCAATCAAAAGGCGAACATTCTCTGGCTTCATTGAATGTCACACTTTTGAAAGCGAGTCAAGCTTGGAGAGGACAGCAAGTGAGGAAAGATTAAGGAAGTCGAGCTAGTCAATCCACACTTGCCTTTCTTTTCTCCGGAAGCTCCATTAGTGACGATTTTGTGCTTTCTAGATGTGGCCCTATGCCTATCAAACAAAGTTGGCTTTGTATTCTCTCTTTCGTTTTTCACCCGAACTCTTGCAAAATCAGGCCTGGACCAAACACCTCAAAGGTGTTGAAGGCGAACCCACCCACCTTTAGTCGATGTTCCACGTTCTCCTTCCCTTTTCCGTGCTTCTGCTCTTTACGGAAGGCAGAGTGGAGTGGTGCGTCCTTTTCTTCATTCAAAGCGCGGGTCAAAACAAGCTACGATAGGCTCTAATCCAACCTAAAAAAAAAGTGAGAGTACAGCGGAAATGCCATAGATTCGCAAAGAGCCATGCTGAGTAGAAATGTGCCTACCAACCCTATTGGTACTGATTTGCTGCTCGAATGTTGAATGAAATAAAATATCGAATGGGCGAAGGACACGAGACTTTTTCCCGAGACAAAAGACTACTAGATTTTGGTACTGACGAAAAGTCTGTAGGATTCATTGAGCATACTGCATCTAGCAGAAGAACAAACGGGTCGCTCCTCCAAACACGAAGCACCCAAAAAAGATGAGAAGGCTTTCTGTCTGATAGAATCAACTATCGCTACGAATGAATAGGTAATAGCGTGCTGGAGGTCGAATGGCTTTATGCTTTTCGAGGGTTGTCGCAGAATTTTTTCCCTTACTTCGATCCGGAGATCTGAGAAAAATCACTTGGCAGATTGATGTCAGCGACAAACTTTTCCACGCGGGAAAAGACCCCTATTGTATTGGAATAAGGGTCGCCAACTCTTTTGACAGATGAACTCAAAGATCCACTCTCCCCTCACCGAATCTTTCTGTGTGCTTTATGTCGAGCACGATCCAGTTGCTCTTTCCAAGACACTCGAAATACTGGTTTGTTGACGGAAAGCCGGTTAATAAAATAAAAGCATGAATGATTACTTGCGCCTACGCGAAGTGATGAAAGATTTCTCATTTTTTTCTTTTTTTGTGAAAATATCCCTACTAAGAAAACGTGTAAAGTTCACAATTTATTTACTTACACGTTTTTTTTCTTAACAAAACAAGTTGGACTTTGTTCAACTCAAAAAAAAAGTCTTTAGACAAAACAACTGTGAATGTTCTGCTCAGCTTTACCGAACAAAGGCTTGGGATGGGAAGCTTGTCTTGTGTTAGATTTGTTTCATCGATGGGTTGCCCGTGGGCCCTTTCTCAAGAAAGATCAACCTAACAACAACTTCCTTCTTTTTCTACGGATAAACGGCACCATTCGAGTTCGGTATCTCGATCGAGAGGACAAAAAGTGCGATTGATAGAATAAGGGGATCGAACAAGTTGATCGAGTTAGGGTACAAGCAAGTAGGATTTTCAAGTTGGATTTCTTGAACAAGGATGGGACAAGTTGGCTAGACTTGGTTGACAATCCCGGATCTGAGACCTGGAGTAGAGGGGGTTTAAGTTGATAGCGAGGGTAGAGGAATTTCTTGATTTCCAATGCAAACAGTCATAGCCCCACAACTTGACTGAATCTAAAGCAGTGGAATTCAGTCACGAGCAGAACTCGAACCTGCATTATCGGATCAATTACATCCAGCTTTCCCATTATTCAGATCGTGACGCTTACCCTGTTCCCCTTTCGGGTACGTCAGGGGCGGATCTTGGCGACCGGCAGACTGCGGGCAGCGGGTCTACAAAGGTGAAGAGAATTCCTCAAATTCTCGGAGGAAATTTTTTTCGGTTTTAGAATTGGGATTCTGTAGGGTCTTGGCGGCCCGTTGGAGCTGTAAGGAGTTCATACCTGTGGTATAAATATCTGAAACTTTTTTTTTTCTTCTGGGCCTTAACTTAAAATCAAGCGTAACTACAACTTGAATTCCGTTCCTTTGAAGGAATTGGTCGGCTTCCTCGCGAAAGCGAGTGTGTAGCTGTTCTAACTTGGTGACCTCTCTCTCGAGGCTCCGCTGCTCCCGGGCCGCCTCCCTCCTTCCTCGATCTTCATTTTCGGGAAGGTTTGGCTCGCCCTCTATCCTCCCTAAAGGAACTTCTTGAGCGGGTTGGCCCAAACGCAACTCCAGATCAACACCCGGTTCCATCATATAATTGATGGCTTCGGCGATGCCCTCCAAAAAGGAGAGGCGGAGGCTTACTTGCCAACAATTCCACCAAAAATCCCCACCCCCCGAAAATGGATGGAACATAATTCGAAGGAGGGCCCGCCCACCGAAGAACCCTATCCTACAAAGGAGAGGGTTCCTTTTTCAAAAATCCAGCCTTTTTAAAAAGATAGCATAAAGGAGGGCCGCACCTCCTTGATCCATAGACGAAGTGCCAGCACCTCATCCCTGTATTCCCAAACTCTTTCTATATGGGATAATCCCAGAGCCGAACAACCGCTTTCTTATCCGCGCTCTTCCCCTTCCTTCCTGAGCCAAATACCTAAGCTAAGTATTGGTCGACTCCTTCATAGCATCCAAGTCCTACCCATACCTATTCCAGACCATATCTCCCTTTTAGCCTGACTTAAGTATTAGGGCAATCCCTCCATCCACTTCTGTATCCTCGTCCTGGCCCGAATTGGGATAGGAGATCTCCCCTACCTAGCCGATCAAGATCCTCAATAGTAAAGAGAAAGAAGTCGATCGAAACAGGACTAACTATAGGTTCGATCGATCCGCTTCCTTCAGTAGTTAGTTACAAATGTTTGATAGGAAAGGCTTAGCCATTGTTGTCCTCTTTCCCGCACGAAGAGGGTTGGTCTTCCTGAGACTAAGGTGTCAAGGCGGTCGATCCTGACTTATCTACAAATAAAGAAAGCCCTAGCTACAAGAAAATCTCCCGAAACCTCTTTAGTTGGATTCTCTTTAAGGCCTTTAAGGCCTTTAAGGATGAGGGGTTGAGGAGGGATTTGAATCAAAACTAGATTTTGGGGTCAAGGGAATGACTCCACTCCTCTGCCGGGTCTCGTTCCGAACCGGGCTTCATTCAACTCAATCACTTGGCAGGGGGGTTATAGGGGGATTTGGCCTACCAACTGCAGGCTCGGGTGGGGGAAAGGAGATGGAATCAACTCGACCAACTCATCTTTCTTTCGATGAGCACTCGACTGCTCTCGCTTCGCCCCTCTTTCTTTTCCTTAGAGAGTTTCTCGCTTTCGTAGTCTAGCATAACATACGATTATACTATAGCATAGTATACTTGCGCTTTAGCATAGCAGTATACCTTATCTTATCTTATATAGTTTTGATGCTTGATGCGTAATATTACAATTCTTCTTTCCTTTTATCCACTATAGCAATAGATATACCAAAAAAGCAAAAAGTGACTATAGATAGGGCGTATGAATGTTGGCCATTTTTCAGGCATAACGCACAAAGCACTCGACTCCCATGGTTTAGAGTGCAACAATCAACAGGCATCGACTAGACTACTACTATACTAAAGGGGGCAAGCAAAGCCCTTCTTAGAAAGCCATTTACTATTCACCATCACCCCTAGTCAATGATGTAGCGAGTGCAGAATCAACTAGTTCCAAACCTTACCCTTGATAAAAAGAGATTGTTGCTGCTTAGCCCAAACACTTGTATTAGACTGTAAAAGTATAAAAATGAAGTCCCAGTAATGAATCGGGAGAGTTCTAGCTCCAACAAAGAAACATCCCAATGGATGAAAGACGATATGGGAAAGGAAGTCTCCACTCCATTTTTCCCTTGGAGCGAACTATATTGCTCTAAGCTCCGCCTAGAAATATCCATCAACGTTTTAGGTTAGAAAAGACTAACTAGGTTCGACTTTACAGGAGAAAGAAGCCCATCGAAACTCAAAAAAAAAACTCGATCATCTCCTTCATTCTAACCCTGTTCAGAAAGAGCTCTTTCATTTCAAAAAGGCAATATGGATGAACTAAACTCAATATCTACGCGGGTCAAGGTACAAGATTCCTTAAGAAAAGGCTTCATCCAAAACTCTCAATGCGCGAGCGAAATCAATCCCTTCACTCTCAATACATACCCATTTCCGGTAAGGACACTGTCGGCAAATACTCGAATCCATTGACGGGCGTACAGGAGGAACCTTATGACAAACTAAAGCCTTGCAGAGGAATTCCTTTGCCTTATATATTAGTAAGCTCCTCTAAAAATCCTTTAAATAGGGGAAGATTAGCAAATGCGATATCAAGCTCACTATATCGAGTTGGGTCCCCCGTTTAGTCTATGGGCATTCGCTGTGCCAACTCTGATGCGGAAGCTAGGATATTTCATCATAGCTTCGGATTCTACGACCAGCACAGAACTTACCGAAGATGTTGCAAAAACACAAGTGACGTCAGGTTTTTTCGGGTTGAAAACAAACTATCCGAAGCGGTCTAACAACTTCGTCTGATAAGGTGCCCAAATCTCATTTACGAGCCTTACTAGTAACTAGTAAAAGGGCTCTACCATCACCAAAAATGCATCAACATCTTTCAAACAAAGGCTTACTAATAATGGAAATGCCAGATATCCAATCTTTCAGGTTCAAAGAAGAGGCTCCTAGTGGTTTTCTTTTTCATATAAGAAATGCAAAGGGGAAGATTCCTGATTCCTAGCCTCTCTCTTCTTTGACCTAAACAAGTTCGCTGTATAAGAGAATCTCAACAAAAAGAGGTGATAGTCTGATCTATCAATGGCCAATCAGGAAGAAATATAGGTCCTCTAATGAATCCCCTAGAGAAGGATAGGGGAATACCTTGACTCTCTTCGCACTAACGTTAAGAGCAAATTCAAGCTTCTTCAGTACTCCTTCGGTCAAGGAGATGCCCGAACGATATAGATAGAGTGGAAGCCTTCAGCACTAGGAGTTCTATTCCTTTATCTCTAGTGATTCTCCGGGATTTCTGCTCTATCTCTCGGCTCTCTCTTACGGAAGAGCCTTCCAACTCATGTTATGATATAGATCCCCAAATATGACTCGACCATTCATTATCGCCTCTCCGGTTTTTTTAGGAAGATATATGCCCTCTATAGAGTTTCACATAGCCTTTGGGAAGGCTCGGGGGTCAAGGCCTTCTCCGATAATCGATAGGCGAGGCGGATTGATTATTCTCGTCCCGGCCCTAATAGCTGTTATAGTATCCGATGAGTTGGGTGAGGGAGAGGACGACTATTGATGCCTTGAACTCGACTCCTCTAGAGAGTCCTCCTTCCAAGGGGCTATGCTCTGTCCTAACCATTCTTTGCAAAAAGCCCTAAAAAGCAGTAAGTAATAGCGGATTTATTCAA